AAATGCCAAAATAGGAATAAGACTTGATATTATTAGAAATGCCCAAAAAATATCATATTCGTAAAGCAAAAACATAGACGCACTCCTATAACGTGGAAAATATACCGGATTGGTCGATTCGAATTGAAGTTGTCAAGTCATCCATAACTGTTTAGTCAAAACAAGAATTCATTTTGAATTTTGACCAAACCATCTAGTTTCCTTTGTTTATTGCGGGGCATATCTCATTTCAAGATTTATCGACTGACTTGACTGGGATCCTATTTCCAGTCTACTTCCAGTCTACTTAATTTTTTATTTCGATTTTCTTAAATTTCTTTAGGTAGTATAACTCTAACTATTATGCTTAGACAAATTTACGCTTAGACAAATTCTCTTGTTTTCACCTAGGATTCTTGCTAAAGAAAGCGACTTCCAAATAAAATAAAATAGCAATTTTTTGTTTAAGAATTTCGAACTTATGATTATTTGAACATTTTTTTTATAAAAATTAGATTTAGATTTTTTTAGGAATAGAATCAGGAGATCTTTTTGGCGTTTTTTTTCTTTTTTTTTCTTAGTGATTTAAAATATAACAAGTATTCAAATGGAAGAGAATGGATAGGTATTTCCATCTCAGGATTTCGAATATCTTAATCTTAGTGTTGGTATATTCCGTTTATTAGAATCTGGTTGGGGTTTTCTCTTGATTGAATACAGAAAAAGAAGACCATCGCCTTTTTGTTGTGCTTCGCTAGGTCTAGGTAAGGTATATGAAGAAAAAGCTTATTTTACTTTTACATTGTTGACAATGAAACTTACCAAAGGGATTCGTTTTTCAACAAATTGGGGCTTGTCCACAAATATATCAGGTTATTCCCTAGATCTATGTGAATTACTCTTTGGAGTTTTTCACCGGGCTCGTGTCATGATTTTGACTTCTGAAATTCATTAAGGTTAGGTATACAAAAGAAAAGGAGTATCACTAACTTAACCCCTTGATTGTGGACAGGAGAATTCATATGGAATTTCCCTCCGAAGATTAATGGCGAAAGGTTGGTTTGTTTATCCACGATTGGAAAAGGATCGATTCGATCCCTTGAAATGTGTTTTTCTTTCAGTTTTCTGTTCTGCTTTAAATGATTCCCGTGAGTGAGTTTCTAGGAATAATTAATTAGGTTTCGATGAACCAACCGGTCAGTTACAAGCAACAAACAAGAATGAAGAAATGAAAATTTGGAAATACTGTATAATTTATAATTTTCATTTTTTTTATACGTCTCTAGGGCTATACGGACTCGAACCGTAGACCTTCTCGGTAAAACAGATCAAACTTTTTATTATCAAAATGATCTGAACTGTTTCAAAGACCCAACATGCATTTTTTTTGCATTGGGCTCTTTCATTAACTGATAGAAATATCAGCCAATCCGCCATATTTTTTCTTGACAGAAAAATAAGATAAGGAGATGGCTCCACGTGCTCTGATTCATTATTTGGGATTCTGATCCAGGAGCACTACCAAAGTGTTTCAAAGGTGGGGTTATCTTGACGTAGGTCTGCCTCTGGCCTAGATCATTTTAAGTTAAATGAAGTCTCTATCGTTCGGCTTAAAAAATCAAATACAAATATGAAACTTCATACACCTTAAAGTTCATAGGACGAAAAGAGATTTTTTGAGGGCCTTATACTCATTATGCCTAGCATTGAATGTACTGGTATTCACCTTATCAATATCTCAAATCAATGATGGGGTCTGTTTGGTACCTAAAAGGGCACCCAAATCGGACCGAACCCCTTGTCAGGCTATTGTTCCCTCAAAGTTATGGAGTAAGACATCGATTTCTCAATAAGATCAATTTTTTTGATTGTATGATGGACTCCCCTGAAAAACATTGGCGCGCGTGTAAACGAGGTGCTCTACCAACTGAGCTATAGCCCTTAGTGCTTGTGATGCATATTTTATCATGTATATAATTTCTTGTCAAGATGAATATTCTATGATCCAAGATCCAACATCCTAAATTTTGGAGTGGTATTGCTTATAAGTAATATGATATTTATAATCCATCGACGGGATGGGTCCCATTTAGTTCTTTTTGGGATGATAAAGGGCCTACTTAACTCAGTGGTAGAGTATTGCTTTCATACGGCGGGAGTCATTGGTTCAAATCCAATAGTAGGTAGAACTTATTAGATACCGGAGTCAATGGTATCTAATAAGTTTTTTTTGCCCCATTTATTGATTTTGTATTTTTATTTATAATAATAATTATTATTATTTTCATTTTTGAATTGTGTTGTATCAACATTGGATTCTGTCGAGTGAATCCAATCAAGCAGAATCCAATCAAATCATAGGGTTTAGAAACAGAACTTCTTTTGATTACTAGTTATGAAATCGCATTGACAGCCTCTACTCTTGTCCTAGCTCGTCGGAGAGCTAGATTTGCCTCAATTATTTGTCTCTTTCCTTCAGCTTTTCTCAAATTAGCTTCTGCTATTTCAAGAGTTTGCTGAG